TAGGAAAACACAATTTTGAGATTCAAATCCCAGAATCGTTCATGAATGCGAAGTAAGCAGGCAATAGTTAATGGTTCCAATTTGTCGGCTGAAAATCCACAATGCTAATTCTCTCACTTTTCTATTGAGAAATCATCAGATACTATATAATCAATCGAAGGGATGGATCAAATACAAAAACGCAAAAAGGGTGTTTATTTTAGGAAAAGTTTTAAGGAAAACAGGAGTCAAAATACAAGGACAATAAAAATTCAGTAATCCGTAAAAATTTTCTCATCTATTTTGTATCATTTTGGCGGCATGGCCGAGTGGTAAGGCGGGGGACTGCAAATCCTTTTTCCCCAGTTCAAATCCGGGTGTCGCCTCATCAACAAACAAAAAAAACTTCGAAATCTCTTCTTCTCTTCTGTTCTGCTGATATAACTCGCAGAATGATTACCCGTGAGAAGCAGAGGAATGTTGAGACTTTGTTTGATTCTAATCATAAGGAAATAGTCGAATGGACTGGCAGAGGGGCTATCAAGACGTCACGATTCTCTTCTATCACTAAGGGAGTATCTAATGAATGGATCTTGAATCAGCTTGTATAGCCTGATAGGAAATCGGATTCAATTAAGAATTTTTGATTTGAAAGGGTCAGAAGGTACTTTATCTACGACGGACTCACGAGAATCTCTGAGTGCTCAGGTATCCAATCAATATTTGATTGGATGGATAATTGACTTTTATAGAAAAGGGGGCAAAAAGAAAGAATTTCTTTTCTTAAAGCCCTAGTCAAGCAGCGCTCTTTCACATAGATAATTGAAAGGGGAAGGGGGTACGGATTAGATCCAATTTAGGGATTTATCCCTTTCTGTTTTTACTTACGAAAATCAACAAAATAAAAAAAGAATAGGACTTCTTATTTTTTATTTGATTCATATTCCTACATGTTACCATTTACTTGGGATGTTACTATGTATCTTGCTTGTAGTTAATCTTTCCCGATTCGAAATCAGAATCGATTTTTTTGATTGGTTTCTCAATAGTGTTCGGCCAGAATCCCTTTTTGACTCTGCGCCATTGATTCCATTATTATTAGTGAGGAATAATGGAAGAATTCCTTTGTATTTCTAGAGATAGGGGACATAATTCACATGGATATAGTAAGTCTCGCTTGGGCTGCTTTAATGGTAGTCTTTACATTTTCCCTTTCGCTCGTAGTGTGGGGAAGAAGTGGGCTTTAAAAGTACTACTAATTTAATTGAGTTGAGGAATCAAACCGTATCCATTTTTTTATAGATGGTTCTCAAACCCGTTTGGAACTATTCATTTTGAACTATTAAAAAAAATATCTGAATTTGGAATTCCATTGAATTCCAATCGAGGAATCTAGGATATGAAGCATACTCTTTCAATCAAAGAGATATTTCATCCCTTGTATTTCGAAAAGAAAGGGATTCAGATGATTGGAACAAATAGATGTAGCAAATTGGGTGTTATGTCAATTCCAGACAAATAAATATATGGAATTAATATACACATATATAAAGACAATAGTGTAGATTGATCTAGAGAAATTGACTTTATTCTAGATTAAAAACTTTATAGACTAAGAAATAGATATAGACTGAGAGGTAGATAGTATGGTAGAAAGAAAGATTCATCTATTTCTTTCTTACCATACTATCAAATTCATAGAATATTGACGATTATAGTCCGCTCATTTCATTTAAGTTAAGACGCGAAATTGAAACCCTTTTCATTTGACTTCGTCAATTTTTGATAAAAAATAAGAAGGAAAGTTTCATTCCATTGAATTTTAAAATTCAACAGAATTAATCATTTTGACTGACTGTTTTTACGTAAATGATAAGTAGAAAAGCAGTAGGAACTAGAATGAATAGTGCAGTAGCGATAAATGCAAGAATATTTACTTCCATAATCTCATCGGTTTTTTACTTCACAATAACTCGGGATTTAATCCCCTATAGATGATAAATCTTTCGTCTGTAAATTCAATGAATGAATTACCTCTCAATGGTCTTGAATCAGATCAATATCATGAATAACAATATCTGATCTATCAAATAAATTTGTCGTCGAGACTTGAATAGTATAATATTATAACATAGGAAGTTATTTTATCCATACCGAATCAAAATTGGATTTGGATTCCTGACCCAATCAATCCAAAATTCCTTTATTTATCATCTGTTTCCTGGTTTTTTTCTAGAACCTACCTTGCGTCTTCCTTGTACAATCAATCATCTGATGAAGCATGATCAGATTGTCTTTTCCCTTCTATTAGTCAACTAGTTACAAACCTAAACAAACAAGAAAAGCGAAATAAAAAAAAAAAAGACTTAAGTTCGAAACTCCTTTTTTCTTTGGGAATGAAATTATGCCCCCCGACACCCTTTCATAGTTCATAGAAAGGGAAAAAGGAATTGATGGATTGATTGGATATTGGATCCGTCGGGACTGGCGGGGCTCGAACCCGCAGCTTCCGCCTTGACAG